CAGCCGGCTCCGCCCTATCTATTCATCTCTTTTATCAAATGGATATTTAGGGATCTCTCTTGTTCATAGATCTTGAAACCAGATCCATATCCATTTCTCAATATATCTATCTTTCTATCTATCGATAGATATATTGATATAGATCTCTATCTGGATCTATCTCCATATCTATCTAAGAAAGAACCAATACTTAAAGGGCGTAACCAACGGAAGGTTCTCACCCTGTCCCCGACATTGTTCTCCGACGATGCCCCCAGGGCGAAAGGGGCCACCATTCTCTTTCTTTCTTCAATCGTTCCGATCAGGACAAGTGGGTTGGTTTCGTCCTTCTATCTACGCAATTCTCTGTCTTCGTTCGTGATCATGTTGGGCGAAAGGTAGTTTGTTGTAGAGGAGCGGCTGTGAAACGGCCATTCCCCCCTTTCCATTGAAGTGGGGGCCTCCTTCCCCACCATTTTTCCTATTATGGATAGGGATTTTACCGATGCTGAAGGTAGCTTGCTTACCAGGCCACCCACTTTAGAAGCTAGTCGCCAGAAAGAAGCGGCGAGGACGCGAAGCTGTCTACGAAGCTGCCCTCCCCCCCTGTAGTCGAAGTACTCGGCGCTACTTTGATTCAATTCAAAAGGTAACGACTTTTTCCGGTTTCCGCAACCGTAATCATTTGTCACTCCGATTACTTCATCCATAAACCTTTTTTTTTTCAATAGCGGTACGCTATAAAAAAAGTAAAGGATAAGCTTGCATTCTAGAAGCGGTAGCTTCCCGCCTCCTTCATTTCTACAGCCTCCTTCGGTGATAAAAGTTCCCTTCCCTTTTCTAAAATGCCCGATTGGTCTGCCTCAGCAAATGTACAAAGTGGACCGCTGTTTGGTTGGCTGACCCTCTTCTTACCATTCGGGTTGGGTTGACCCAGAAGTCAAGTTAGAAGGAATGGAACCAATGGAGAGTCGTCCGCAGTTCACACTTGGGCAAAGACGACTGACTTTGTTTGGAAGCGGAACACGAACCGATTTCCGCTATTCCGGGTTCTTATTGAGCGTAGCGAAATCAAGGTTTATTATAAAGTCAGCGAAGTTTCTATGGTGTTCTACCTTTGTTTGCGTAGTCTCGGTCCACAGTGGAAGGCTCCGTACCGACGCCTCACTACTACTTAATTAATGGCTAAGCGATTTCATAACCTGAGCTTTCCTTAACCAGCTGACCTTACTTCGTAACCTTAACGTACTTTCTTTATTACTATATCATAGGCCTTCGCCACTTCAAACGGGCGCTTCGCCCTTTCTTTTTTTTATTAGAAAAAAACGGGGCCTTACTTATTCTGTTCAGGGAGGATGAAAGACAAAGAAAGGGATCGGGGGGCTTATTGATCGGAGAAAGGGAAGGGACTTATTGGACCTAACTGAGAAGGAGACAGAAAGGGATCACCTGACCTTATCTTGAGTGAGAGAGGCTAGTCTCAAGTCTGAGGGTGAACGAACGGGATTTCTATTTCATTCAGAGCCCGGCCAGTGACAGAAAGAAATACATTGACAGACGGAGTCACCGACCGGAATGACATGTATCCGAAGTCCTCTCCACCAGATACTGCCCTAAAACAATCCTAAGCTTCAAGCTCATCCAGAAAGACCCCACACTAGCGGACTACTGATCCAGGGAAGACGAGACTCGTGCATGTGAAAAGAAAGGGTGGATTCCCTTTCGTAACTCAATAGGTGATTTGCAGCAGCTACACCAGGGGAAGAGTGGGCATCTATTTATCTATTACTTTCTCTTTGACTTCGGATTGAGACTTGAAGCTTTAGCCTGAAGGAAGACAAGATCAGGAACCCCAACCCACTGTTTTGTGCCACGCGGTTGAGCTTTCTCCTTTCCCACTGTGATGTGACATCCATTCTTGTCTTGTTTTCTAATAGAGGGAAAGCTGCTCTCCTTTATATGAGGGTATGCCTTTACTTGTCGTTAGGAGAAGTCGCTTCTAAGGTATCATCTTGTAGTTCTAGGATTGGTTGATGTTCTTGCCTAGTAAGGCTGGTAAGTTAAGTATTGTTTAGTTCTTCGAGATTATCTTTTGAAGAGGCATTTGTTCTTGGACGATGAAAAAAACTTTGATAGACCAGAGGTGTAATGTAAGCAAAGCACCGCGAAGTGTGATTTCATACTAAAACTTGACGCCTTGAACACGCTTTCTATAAACAAAAAAAAGAGGCGAGTCCGATTGCTTCGTAAGTGAATAGGGGTGAGTTTAGCTAATGAATAGGTTTTTTTAGTTGTGGTATAAATGGGGGGCTTTAGGCCCCATTGCCTTGTTGTTGTTTAGTTATTTGAATCCGTTTTCTCGCTAACCGAAGATGAAAGGGGGGTGCAGAGGCGCAGGAAAGGGTGTGGTTGTTTAAGCATCCAAAAGTTGAACTTGCTGTTCCAGAGGTGCTTGTACCCGATCTTGACGGCACTGGTAGTGAGATGCACTCTCTTTTCTCTCTTGCTTGTGGCATTGTAGTCTTTTTCTGCCTTTTACTTTTTTTTATGATGAATTAGTCACCTTAGCTCTCATAAGCAGCCCTTCTGGTGAACCGGTTGAGAAGTAGGCCTTGTTGGCTGCCCCCGCCAACTAGAGATCCTCAGAAGCGAACCGAGGAGGAGGCCATCTCAGTGATGATTTGATCTCCTTTTCTGACCTATGCTTTTATGTCATCATCTTACCTTGGGTACACGACCATTAGTTGCCTCTGTGTAGTCTGTACGTAACTCTTCATCACAGTGAGTGCTTTCCGTCTCTTACTTAGAACGGTGTTATTTATTGGCTTTCTCCCTCTAGGTGAAGTAAGACTGCTTTTCATTTTTCAAATCATTCAATCAACCGACCTTGCTTAGCTTCATTCTCCAATCTTATCTAAGTCAATATGGAACTCTGCCCTTTCCACTTAAAAAGAATGGGCTTCTTCTTTCATGCCATTCCTCATCCTCTGGAAAAGGAACTTAAGCTCACTAATCTCACCCTTGCTTACCTTCTGCATTGGCTGATGGAGATTGTAATCCCGGAACTTTCGCCACTTTCCCAACCAGAATAGAATGCAGCTCGATCCGGCTGAAAACCTTGAATCTGAGACTAATGCCTTTGTTGGTTGGGCCTTTGCCTTTGATGCCTCACCACTTTCAGATTAAAGTCCTAGTTTTCTTACAATGTCGATCGGGAAAGATAGAGCATCTTTTCCCCGGCCTGGGTAAGAGTAAGAAGTAAGGCCTGTGTCTATGTCTATCCATCTTATAATCCGAATCCAAGCTATACCTCCTAGCCTGTTCTGTCGGTGAAAAGTGCTAAATCCGTGCGTGTAATGAGAGAAGGCTCTTTCTTTTCTACTCGTTGTAGAGTATGTCATTACTGGTCTTTCTTTGGCTTTAGCTATTCAGGAAGATTTCCCCCAAGTTTTTTGCTATTTTACTAGATCGAGATGCTTAGTAACTCGAAAGATAGGACTTTCTCTCTTCGACTTCGTCTAAAGCCTGTGCTGGCTGTGTCGCTACTGCAAGGGAGAATCAGAGTGACAATATGGGAGTAGTTCCTTTTGTATACCGTAGGGTATAAAGGTAAGATCTCTCACGTGTCACTATTAATATAATAAGGAGCACCTGAAGGTAACCCGATCAGAATCCTAATCCGAAGCTTGTCCGTATGATGGCCCAAGTCTTACGATTATTTTACCAATGTCTGGTGTTTGGAAAACCTTTTCGTAAGCCAATGGAGCGGGGAATGAATTCCTTTATCATTCCTCTTTCAACGAAAATGCCTAAGCTCGCAGGTTGGCAGAAAGACAGACAAAGGCTTGACGACCTACCTAATTAGCTAGACGAACTTCCCAATACACCCCAGTCCCAGGTCTGAAGCCGGACATTGATTGACTCATTGATTCCGAGATAGGCTCCTACTCAAAGCAAAGCCAGGCTTTAAAGACCGAGCGAAAGGCCCCTTCACCCCCGCTTCAGCTCTTCTGTAAGGGTAAGGAACCACCACTAGATTCTGGCTTTAAGGCTGAATTGGCATTGTGCTGCCAGAGGACAGCGAATGTACTAGAGTAGCTAGCGTAGCTTCCAACCCCTGCTTAGAAAACAAGAAAAAAGGATTAAGAGAAGAGCATATAGAGGAAGGTTGGATGTAATTCAAGTACAGAAATACGGACATGAGCCCCCACAAACGGCAAAAAGAATTGGAAATAGGCCAAGCCTTTTTCTAGAACTGTTCGGAAGAAGACATAGGAGCCTAGCCGATCAAGATCCTCAAGAGTCAAGAGAAAGAAATCGATCGAAAGAGGACTAACTATAGGTTCGATCGATCCGCTTCCTTCAGTAGTTAGTTACAAATGTATGATAGGTCTATCATTGTTGGCTAGGAAGTCTGCACAAAAGTTGCCTTGGCAAAGGCTGTGAACAGGGGTCACTGTGAGTTGTTTGATCTGCGCAGTCTTAAAGCATAGCTCTTCACGGGTGATCCTCAATCTCAGCATTTGTAATCAGACTTAGAGCTTCTGCAGAATCAGTTTCAAGGATGCCATCTTTTATTTCATAACCTTCAACAGCATTAATAGTCTTTCTATTGCCCAAAGTTTAGCAGCTAAACTTAAAGCTTTTGCCATGTGCCCACAAAAACAAAATAACCATCCGCCTTGGTCATCTCTTGCAATCCCTCCAATCCCAGGAGGGCCAGGCTTCCTTTTGTTTTGCACACCCATCAGTCTTCAATTGGATTCTACCTGCAGGTAGTTGCTTCTTCTTTTTGTAAGGAGGAAAGGACATTCGTATATATCAAGGTTTTTTCCTTACCTTCTGGTCTGAGTGCCACTTCCATCTCCTCTGCATAGGTCCGAAATTTGGGATGATATTTTTTTATGGTATGTGCTGTGGCCTTCAATTCAGTCTTTGTTCCTATCTTTCTATATGTGCCGGATAATACTGGGCAAAATAAACAGCCAGCAGACACCTGTGAGTCCTATATCCGTGCTGCCCTGCAAATTCTTGTGAATCCGGAATATAAATAAAACAGCAGCTACCAAAGTGAATCCAAAATCTCTTCGATTCACTTAAGGCTTGTGAAAGGCCAAAAAAGGGATTCCCAAGATCTCTTTCCTAGTCGATCACTACTGGCGGAATGCGCCCCAAAAGTCTACCGCGAGGGCCTAATCCCGGCTCTCTTTATATATCCTAATTTGATTTGTCATTAGGTGCTTTTGTTTTAATTGCTTTCACGCACTGGTCCACATAAGATCTCACTTGCCAGAAATCCACAAAACCAATTCTGGAATGGCAAAGAAAAAGGCTTTAATTTTAAGCACGAGAATGAGGTTGGATGACTATCAGTGGAGAGTTGGTTAGAATGACTAGAAGACAAGTTTTCTCAAAACCATTAAAGTAAAAAAGTCCTCGGGAAATCCCCTCATCTGCAGATTGGAGACCAAGGGTCTTTCCAGGAGGCTCGGGTGAGAGGGGTGTGATGAATAGAGATTTCCCACCAGCTGCTTCTCCTATCACTTGACTTCTGCAGGCGCTGGATCTTATCTTAAGGGAAATGCCCGGATCCATATTCTATAAGATACGGATTTCTGGTAGTGAGAGAACCGAGCAAGTCCTCACTCGAAGAAGGCCGGCTTAAAGGCAAATTGAAGTCGAAAAGCCTTAGATGACTCTTTCGAGAAGGACTTCCCGGATTCGGAAGTAGCAAACCGTCCCTCTATTCCAGTTGCAAAAAAGAAAGGAGGGCAGGCTTGCTAGATTGCTTGCGTCTATGATCGAACTTGAAACTAGCCCCTGGAGAGGTAGAGCACAGCGTAAGGGAGAGAGTGAGGGTTGAACCTGTAATGCGAGGGAAATAACCCCTCCATAAAAGAAAAGCATGCATTTCCAGACAAGAAGATTGATTGTGGAGGAACCATTACAGTTGCGTTTTTGTCTGCTGCTAAGGTTCAATGCAATCTCTTTTAACAAGTAGTAAGCGCGGGAGCAGCTCTCTCTTACTCTCCGCCTTAGACCCTGAAACTGGGGCTGTAAGAAGGGCCCCTCCTACTGGCTTCAATCAGCCCCATACTGATGAAAGGGCTATGCATCGAAATGAGGTATCACATTCTACACACCCATCTATCTATTCTGAACCTAGCTTAAGCTCGTCTATCAAAAGGGCTCGGCCAAAGCCCAATGTGACATTGTAAATACTGGAGGGAGTGATATGCCCACCTACGCTAACCAACGATCCAATGCGCTTGAGTGGATGAACAGGATCCCTTGCTGGAAGAGAAAAAGCAGAAAATCTTCCCAGAGTGCGCTGTCGATCAAGGGAGGAACAAAACTAGCATTATTGAGTGCGACCAGTCAGCGAAGTCCTTTGTTTGAGAAAAGAATGAGAGCAAGTCGCTGACGCTTTAAGATCAAGGTCTAAGAAATGTTGATGATCCTGAATTGACTGGATGCATTCCCGTGCGGTCTTAGACCCCTTGTATCGAGTGAACCCATTACAGGAGAGATGCATTCAATCCAGGCTTGGCCCAGCCCCTTTCTCTCAAATCTCGGATTTACGTTAATTAATTAAGGTAGCTAGGTAGTTCCTGAGTTAGGAGTTAGAGTTGTAGCGGATAAAAGATCTTCTATCTTATATATATAGTTCCTCTTTCCTTGCTTCTTAGTTTGTCTAGGAGCAGGAGTAAGAAGTCATAAGTAGTGGTGAATCCGTGTAGCTGTCAGCTTAAATGGTAGTTGTTTATTCTCACCCGGTAGCTGCTTTTAGAGAAAAATATCTTTAGCTTTTAGCTCTTCTTTGTCCTTCGACCTTTTCGAGAATGATGTCTTCTCTTCTGGCTTTGGTGGTCGTGGTATAGCCTTTATTTATAGAATATCCTCTTCCCCAGGAAAGCTAACTCAATAGGAATTCTCTCTCTCGCCGATGCTATTGAATCAATGGTTTTAAGATACCCACGAGCACAGAATAGTTGATGTGGCATTACCGGGTCACTAGAAATTGAATATAAGAAAAGCCGGATGCAATATCATAAGAGAATAAAGAAGGGATTGTAGGCTAGATTCAAGGCTTTCACTTTAGGTATGCAAATAGCGTAGAAAGCACTACTTCCGGCTTTCATGATGTAGTTGCTTGTATTTATCTTTTTTTCATTGAGATTGGGTTGGTGTTCAGTGTACTAAGGTTAAGGTACAAACAAGATCGATAAGATTTTCTTTCTTTGGTCAACAACCATTGGTAAAGAAGAGGATCCGACCAGATCCAAAATAGCGTATAGAAAGGAGGATGGTCTATCTAGTACAGTACGATCAAGTCATTCACTTCGCTAGGTCTTTCTATGCTTTCCTGTTTCCTTTCCCATGTGGGCGCTGCCACATGCTTTTGATCAATAGAGGAGCAGGAAGAGGAGGCAGATTTTAGATAGAAGAATGATGATAGATTTTTTAGCTTTATTGAGAGGGGTACTAGGGGTCCGTAGAGGTTGCTGCGAGGGGGGACAGGTACCCCCTTCAGGAACAATTACTACTACTACCAATATAAATATAAAAAATATGTGTTGTGTTTTCTCGTGCTGTAATTTGAAACCGGACGGAGACTCTTTACATAGTAATGAGGCACCTGCAACCCAAAGGATTGGGGACCCCGCCTCTTCCACACTTGTTGAGGCGGATCCGAGTTTTCACTCGGCTAAGGGGGAATTAAGTGCCCCACTTTCTCAAGAAATGGTCTACCACCTTGCTGCATTTGAATCAGTCCCCAGAGGAAGAAAGGTGTGTGGTCCATTCCGTCATCAGCTCTTAGGAGATGCAGTAAAGGATATCCAGCTAGGGGGCAAGCACCTTTAACAAGCAAGTAGCTAGCTGAAACCTTACTTAACAGCAAGGCGCGAAAGTCTTCGCCTATAGCTTCTACTTCTACTTAGCAGCCCAAATACAGTACCCCTTTAACACACAAGTACGCTTCCGCTAGTACAAAAGTAAACCACCTTCTCATGTCTCCAGACCTTCTATTAACGGGGCTTTTGAACTATAGCAAATAGCCCATTGGTTGAGCTTTGCTCTATGCTGGCTTAACTCTTCCTATGCCTTTTCGAACAGGAAAGCCTAAGGAGCAAATAAAGCCTTAGCCCAATCCACTTGTTGCCCGCTTGCTTTCGCACCTCGCTTCCGCATCTACTTAGTTAGCATCCTAAATCAACCTACCCCTGCTTTTAGAGGCTAGTACACAAGCTACTAAAGCTAGTAAGCTAGTATACTAGCATTTGCCCGATTGCTTTAAGAGAAGCTTTACCTCCTTTCCTGTCCAAAACTATGGAACTCATCTTCTAAGTATATTTTCTAGATCAGAACGTGAACTCTGAGAATAGGGGTATAAAAGTTAACCACGATCCATGACCGCTAAACAAAAGGAGTCCTTTACTAAGTAAGCTAGGCAACCGTCTTTACCCGCCTCAACCGATCTTAGCTCGGACATGCCAACAGCGAATACTTACTCCTTGACCTGGGACAGCTGATCAAAACTTAGAAGATTAGTAGATGAATTCCCTGGTTACTTTCTTTACAAAGCCCCGCATGAGCAAGCCAAGCTACTCATGCCAAGCAGCTAACTTCGAGACAATGAGAAATGTTAAGAGTCATGAGAGATCACCATTGCTGGCAAAAGAAAGGCCGAAAGAAAGTTCGATGGGGAGCCCTGTTCTCTAACCATCCAATTGGTCATAGTCTGCCAATAGGGCTAAAAAAAGCACCTAAGGATTTTCTGCCAAAGTCCTTCATTAAGTTAAATAGTTTTTTTTTTTACATTAGGACTCTCTTTTCTTTAGGCAGTCCCGTGAAAGAAGTTCTCCCTCAAGGGGAGTTATTCTTCTTTCATAAGAAAGCCCCTTTATTAGTAAGGCGGCCCAGTAAAATTGAGTACCTTCAACCTCCTTGTTTGTCACTTAAAAGGTAAGAATAGGCATACTGTTAGCAAGAAAAGAAGGAGCTCTTGTTTTTATAGAAGAAGCAGCTAGTTCATCGGCATCCGTTGTCGTTGAATGAATAAGCGATGTTATTTTATTGCTCTTGTTGGCATGGCAGTTAGTTCGATTCAGCAGTGACGAAAGGATATCGTATTCTAATGATCCCGGCTGCTTAACGAAATGCTCTTTCTAGGTCTTTCGGCATAGAAATAGAGTAGGCTGGGATGACATATATATAGTGAAGTTCGAAAGGGCTTAGAAGCATAGAACTCACTTGACTGAAACTGAAAGTAGGAAAGATCTAATTCCATAAGAAAGGACGTAACCTAAGGGGAATGACGCGAGAGGGCACCCAGTCTTCTTTCTTTAAAGAAAAGAAGGATAAGGGCAGAGACCTTTTTAATTTGATAATAGCAAGTCTAGTCCAGGTTTAGGAGCACATCCCCGGTTGCAAAGGAAGAAGGAAAAAGTGCGGCAGCTTTAGCTGCTTGTAGAACATTGTCTGAAGAGCTCACTGAAATAAGGTTTCCAGCTCCTAGGATCGATCCTTGCATTCAAATAGGGGAGCTGCTCGATATTTTCTTTCTCGGTTGATACCAGCACACAAAGATCTTCCCTATGAACAGGAGGCAAGATTTCCGCAGCTCTCTTCACTTTGACGATGATCCTAGTGTGAGTGGATGCGTAGTTTGAAAGTATTTCCACCTGAACCAGGGTCGTGCTTAACCTTTTTCTGGCTTACGTTCCGGAGGTCCACATGGACTTAGAATGAGGAAGTAAAGCATCGAATTCAATGTGTTCAGCATGGATTTCAAGATGAGGAATAGCACAAAAAAAGAGGAAGCGTCCGGCATTAGAGATGGCTTCAGACTCGACCTGAAAGGTGCCAGTTACATCTATTGGACCAGACGGAAATACAAGCTTTCTTGTACCCAAAGGGGCTGGACATGAACTCCATTTTCCCATTGCATGCGACAACTAGTCGAGAAAAAAGGGAAGAAAGCCTAAGCGAGCGAGACAAGAAGGAATTAAGGAGCTATTCCCTTAGTTTAGTGGCAGTAGCATCTTTCTTTCGAACATTCGGACATTGTAGACTCTCCTCCTTATAAGGACTGGGAAACAAAGACTATCATTCCCGGATAACTAGACAGTCTCGGAAGATATCTTACATGGAGGGTCTCCTGTAAGCCTTCAGGTCCTATAAAAAAATGGAGCTTACCGGTTTATGGAATTGATAAATAGATGTCCTACCAAGGCTGTATGGAATAGAATGAAGGATTAGGGTTCTTGCGGGAAGAAGGACAAACCGGGCCCCTACGGCTCCTGGCTTTAGAGTCCTTCACCTACCGCTGGAAGAGTATGACAAAGATGAGAAGTTAGGATTTCCTCAGTCTTTCCACTGTAGTAGATTCGCTAATTGTATTTCCAGCTGCAATTTGATTTTTCAGATATTTCAAAAGTAGTCCAGGTCAATTTCTTCTCTTCTGGGCTAACACGAATTTACATTTTCAAGCTTATTGCAACTCAAACTCAGTCAGATTGGGCTAGGCTGCTTCTCATCCAACACCTGGTTAATCTATTCCCAAAGCCAGGAGAAACTTGAACATCGAACAACCGTAACTTTAAACAACCAATAGTTGGAGCCTTGAGGCCCTTCTCCCAGGGATGATATTCATATTCCTTACAGGAAAGTTACTGAGGCAATGCAGTCGTTGAATAGCCTATAAACACAACAGAAAGGAAGATAGCAATTGACCTATTCACGTTGATTCAGCCGGAAGTAAACTACTAGAACTGGAGATTAGAGCATTACGAACGAAAGAGAGGAATGAGAAGACAAGAGCATTAATCAGTCAGAAGCTGGATTGAGAATAAAGCAGCAAGTAGTTCTTCTTTTTAGAGCCGTACTAATTCTTCCTTCTGCGATTGACTGAGGAAATGCCGTAGAAGAGATTATGATCCGAAGTAGGCAGTGCCTTCTAATTGATTCTCATCCAAGTCCCGTTTCATTTTACCAAGGGATGAAATGCAAGAAAAAGTCAGTAAGTTCGAATAAAGCAAGTATGACCTGCAAGCATCCTAGTCTTTCTATTTAGTTACAATCCTGACCTGTGAATGAGTTGAAATAGTTCTTATTTCCTTCGCCACTTCACTCGTCCGTAAGGAAATAGAACACTTAGTGTTACAGCTTGAAGAGTTAAGTCAGTATGTTTAGGTTTGACTTCCTTCCAGATTAAGTCTTTCTATTGTTGTGCAAGCTTGTAAGCCTAACAAAACAGAAAGTTTCAAACCGGGGAAGAAATGCCACTAGGTCAGGTTATCTTGATGAAGCGGTTTAAGGTATAAAGGTGGTATAGTAGGCTTAAGTTGAAGTTACAGGCTTTATAAGAAAAGAAAAGCAGGATCTAAGTCATGTCTTTATGGAAATCCGTCAGCCATTTACGAAGTCCTTGATGGACTGATAGTCTTTCTTTACTTCAGTCGAGCCGTATTGATAGAGAATGCCATTTCTTCCGGAAAGATTTCTTGTTCCTTAGAATTATGCAGAGAAAAGTAGTTCTATTCTGATTTTGTTACACTTCGATGGAGAAGCCGTATAATATGGTCAGCTCCTTCTTCATCAGTAGAATAGAGGATTCTCCTTATCCTGGGTAATCTATTTCAATTCTCTGCCCTATCTTCTCATCAAAGTCCCGGCTGGCTATTCCCCGCTCTTCCTCAAGAGAGCTTAGGGACGAAGTAGCAGTCTTTTCTATTGAAATGTATCCCTTCCGTTCAGTCTTTCTGGTCAGCTTTCTAATAGGAAGTAAGAAAGCCTAAGAGGAAGACTGACTGCTTGTTGAGAATCAAGTTAGAAGTTTAGTTGGAATACCAGCCCGTACTTCTTCAGAAAAGGCTGTTACTAAGGATGAAAGACTAAAGTCTAGAGTTTCCCCAGGAATGTAAAGTATGAAAGAAAGCCCTTCCTTTCTTAGAAAGATCACAAGTTAGCTTCTTCTAAGTCTTTTTCAAGCCCCTGTTTCATCTTCAAAGGAGAGGGCAGCCTGGTAAACGAAGTCAGACTCTTTATCTTTTTCAGAAGGAAGAAAGTCTGAATTGATGTTTCTGGCCTTGACTTCTTCTATATATTTGAGATTTGGGTAGTAGGCACTACGAACTCGAAAGAGCAGCTATACAGCATCCGTCATCTAAGTCCTTCTAAGCTCTTAATGCGCTAGGCCAGAAAGTCAGAATAGAAGCTTCCTCTTTCTTATTTCTGTTGTGTTATCAGCCCGACCGAAGTCGGAAGCCGGAGGTAAGTCATTCTCTTGCTGTTGCAAGAAAGTCATGAAAATAAGAAGAACGTAAGGAATAATAGCACTTTCCGATTAAGAGTAAAATTGACTTTGGAAAGCTAGAGCAGAAAGAGATAGATGAGACAGAGAGTGAAGACTTAGACTTTCCGGAGAATGAAAAGTCGGAGATTAGTCTAAGTCCGAAGCCGGGGATTAGTATGGATATTTAGTTAAAGGCCGTACCAGTTCCAGCCTCTTCTATGGCTGTAGACTCTGGGAAATGCCTTAGAAAAGGATAAGAAGATCCATTAACCGCAGGCTATTAAAGCCTATTCTCTAGTTACGGAAGTCTTACTAATGCCTTAAATAGAATCAGCTACTTATGAAATCGGATCAACTACTTAGTGATGAAATGCCATAGAATGAGCAGCCGTAGGCCTCTAAGGCCAAAGAGAAGGAAATCGCTAGACTAGATTGAGCTATTCTCTATCTTAAGTGGGGGAGCCCTTCGTCTCTATAGCTCAGGCAGGAAGGATGACTGAGTGAAGCTTCAGGACTGAGAGATTCTGATGTGGGTGTAAAGTCTCGTCCTTACTCTCCTGCTTCATCTAAGGCCTAAAAGGAAGAAGTTAGCAACTGAGGAAAGATAAGCAGTCTTATAAGATAATGAGCTACTTTATCCGCATCCGCTAACTAATCCCGCCTAAACCCCGGAGATTCGAAGAAGCGTAAGTCCAATCCTCAAAGAAGCCTAGACTGCTGAGCAACTAATCCAAGTATAAACTTGAACATCGAACACCTAAGAAAGACAAGAAGCCTTCCCTTGGCCGAGAGAGGATACTCGATAAAATTGACTTAGAATCCCTTACGCATAAGAGGAAGAAGACGGAATAAAGGAAAATAGGTCAGAAAGTCTATAAGAAAAGAGAAATTACTTCCAAAAGCTGTTGATAAACTTTACCCAAAGTAATTACTGATAAACCTTAGTTTCGAGGGTCTTATGACCGATTCTTCCTCACAAAGAGGAAAGGCTATAAAAGAATTTTAACAGCCATACATCAAAGATTGGACTTTTTTAGCCCCCTCTTTTAATCCCTCTTTTTTGATCTTTCCCGCTAAAAGAAAAGCAGCCTTATCCATAGTCTAAGGAGGCCAACAGAACTACAGATAGTAATTTAGCTCTTCCCAAGGATGCTTACAGGTCTAGTCTAATAGGCTTAAGGGGAAATTTCATCAGCAACTTTTGCAGCTATAAATAGGCACAGCCTTCTAATAGAATCTTCTCCGAAGTTGGTAAAGCCTTCTAATTTATTCAATTACTAGTCCCTTGGGATTCAATGAAACTACGAAAGCAACGTCTCTTATTGCGAAAGTTTCTTCCCCTCTAGAGTTTAGTTCAGAGTTACGCGGCTTGGGGTTCTTAGTCTAGTTTTTAGTTACACACTGCCCGTCCTGAGAAAAGCATCCTCTCTCGTTTTCGCATGACTTAGTCAAAGTGTAAATAAGAAAAAAGACAAGAATTAGGGGCGCTGATATCCTGATCCCATTTCATCTATTCTATTCTCACTTCGTCAACCAGAAAGGCGTAGGCTGGCCTAGTCTTATAATGAGTTGAAAGCAAGTCAGAAAGACTAATTTCTCTACCAGCCCCTCATTCATCTGCGAGATCCCTTTCAAAGCGACCTGACTTGAGATTCGCTTCTTCCTTGAAACCCATTACTGCTGCTTAAACAAAGGCCTAAGATGAAGTTCCAACCCTGGGCAGAAAGGAAAGGCAAGAAGAATTGAAGTTTTCGATTCAGACTTCATTGACTGATGAAAGCACTACGAGCATAATTGAAAAGAACCCGAGTGCGACAAGTCCGGATTGATTCCAAGTCGAAATTACATAGACAGAGTCGGAGGCTTATCAAGCAAAATCTCTTACAAAAGCCTTCTGTTCACCTGCCCTAATCTTTCAATTCACTGATCGGGGGACTTAGTGAGGAAAGAAGCGACTTTTTCCGCTAGAGGAAAGACAGACTCTTGAGTGCTTGTTATTCTATTTGGTAAGCACTAAGAAGTCAGAAAGAGCAGCTAGAAAGCAAAGTCGATCGTCTTAGTTAGAGAAAAGAGCAAAAACAGAGAGAGGTCGGGCAGCAAGGCAGAAATGCAACTAAATGCGGTGTAAGGTCTGTCGTCGAGGGTGTAGCGTAAAGCCCTTACTTCACCAGAAGGTGAGAACTGCCATCTCTTTTTAGTAGCAAACGGCCCGAACTGCATGTGACTGATTAGATCTACACATTCAGGAGGAGATTCAGCCTTAAAGCACTGGTATATTGACCATACAGCACCGACCTAAAAGCATCTAAAAAGCTAGGAAAGGTTAAGAGAAAGAGAAGACGTTGGGAGGTCGAAAACCTGTAATTCAATTCCTTAACATCCCCGGCAGACTGAGAAAAATAAAGAAGTCAGACAGAGCAGGTAGAAAGCAAAGTATTGATAACTCTTTACAGGATTGAGTTCAAGAAGTCTGGATTTACATCTCTCGAGCCTACAGCCTTATCTGAAGTCTTGGATTGAATTACTTAGGCTGGCCTTCTAGATGAAATGAAGTTGACTATTCCAGCCTCTTAAGCCTAAAAGGAAAGAAATTCCTATCATCTTTCAACTCTAGCTTCATGAAAGGAAGACTTGGTCTAGCTTCTTTAGAATTTCCTTACGAAGGAGCAAGAAATCCGTCTCAGTCCTAAACTAAGAACCTTGGGAGAGGGAAAGGTTAACTGGAAACAAGTCTCTCATTTCTGGTCCGTAACTCTGCTTCCTCATCTCAGGCTTGAAAAGGCTAAATTACAGTAGTAGAGAGGTAAGAAGATCTCGACTTCAAGGATAGAGGTTTGAAAATGGTATAAAGCGGGATTCTAGATCAACTTGCCTTAGGCTGCTCTGAGGTCATAGAGCCATAATCCGTATTCTCAGTCAGGTAATCTCTTTTATTCAAGCCAAGTGTAAAGAGTCAATCAGAATCTCTCAGTCCTTCAGCAAGCAATTAATCATCTTTCCCGCGGTAAAAGAATCAGACCAGTCTCCGGCCGCTCTGACAACAGACTAAGGAGTAAGGAGGGACTTGAAAGGAATGCTTTTTTCTTTTTCTCTACAATAGGGAAGTTCCTCGTATGCGTCGATTCCCGATCCTTTCTTATGTGTTAAGAGCTAGTGCTTTCCTTTCCTAAACTTAAGTTGGAAGTCGGCTAAAGAGCACTTTTCTTTAGTTGTTGGAATCTCTTATGTTGGTGCAGCGAATGACAGTGCTTTCATGTCTAGGGACCTTCCCCTTGGCCTATAGCCTTCTAATCGGAAAAAGGGCAATTGGATTTCGTTCCTGACACTTCATAGCAACTCACTTCCTACAGTCAACGGACTGAGCGTCTGCTCCTTAGCGCTTCCCTTTAAAGTCTTATGATCTAGTGATTCGTTAGAAGGTGTTCAGCCTTCTACCAGGGTTACTCCATCAGAAGACGGCAAGCCATTTAGCGAAGACCTATATATAAAGTCTCCGCCAGACAGCACAGCGAAGATAGACGCAAGGAGAGGACCGAAAGCCACAAGCCAAATACTTGACTCACGACTTCCGGCCGGAGCCGAACGTGCACCTGCGACTGTTGCAGTCTTCTATGCAAACACAGGCAAAGGGCCCACGGAGCGAGACAAAAGCGGGTACCGTCCCACCATAGCAAAGTCCCCTTGACCTTCACCCGTTCTGGTTGGATTGTCCCTGTGCACCTCCAACCTCATCTCCCATAGTCGCCCCCACCTGTCCCGCATCCCCTGAATTTTAGAGGAGTGTTCTCGGATTAGGGGTACCTTCTGGTTTCCGATGGACCAGCTAATCAGGGTCCGCCCGCCGTCCCCTACCCCTATGAAATTAAAGGGGGAGACTCGATTGAGCGGATACGGTGGCGACTCTTAGCATCCAAAGCCCAGCCGTCTGCCGAAGACATTCGCTTGGCCCACCTCGAAGCCCAGGACCTATTCGAGGTCAAGGTGGATATTATCCGCCAAATGGCGGGCCTTGACCCAACCGGCGATTGGACGGGACGGGGAGCACGGGCCCTGGACAATCCCCGTGCGGTGCGGCCTCAGGGGGACCCTCCTTAATGTAGCTCTATAGCCTTAGGGACGAGCTCCATGAGAGGGGACTACAATCCCATGCTTTTCAAAGGCTAAGGGATAAAATTTTTACCAGGGTGAACAACCTGGATGAAAACTCCACTACTTAATCCACTGGCGTGGTGCTACTGGATGCTTCTGATCAATAGAACAGTAAGAGGGGGGAATAAAACTTATGATGAGCATCTATTTGAGTCGATCATTTCCAAGATCTAATTCCAGTTTATTCTTATGTAGTAGAAAGGCCTTACAATCTGAAGTTTTACGCTTAGGGGAAGAATTTTTCTTGGTGGATGCAGGACCTGGGACCCCCAGAATTTGTATGAAAGAAGAGCCTACAGGAGTGCCAATCAACCGAGCCACCAGGTTTGAGAATAAGGTGGGATCCCTGGATCTAGTGGCAAGTGAATCACTGATCAAAAAGAGGATTTTGGAGAGATTCTTCATCGATCTAGTGGCCGGCGAATCGCGGATCAAAGAGCGAGCAGCCGCCAGGTTTAATGATAAGGTGGGATCCACAGATGTAGTGGCTGGTGAACCGCTTCTTCTTCTTCCACGAAGATTCAGAAAAAACCGAGCTTGGATGGAACTGAACAAGATTTGGCGAACGAATACAAAGGTAAAAGGCTTTATTATTAAGAGAGTCAAAGGAGGTTATTCAGTAGCCATCGCGGGTTTCATAACTTTTCTTCCATTCCGTTCTCACAACAAAAGGAAAGGGAAAAAGAGATCGAATGATCGATTCACCATTGCGAGCATTAACCCCAAAAGGACGAATATTGTGGTGTTAGCGGCAGATCAAACAATTGATGAGCGAAATCCGCTGACGTGACGAAAAAAAAAAAGAAGTTTTTTTTCAATTCCGAAGCGAAACCTAGCGTCTCCTGATAACACTCTATCCCTTTAATCCATTCTTTTGTTGGGGGTCTGGCACTTATTACGGGCCGCTCTGTCATTGTCTGATTTTTGGTTGTCTGATCACAGTCGAAATTATGTATCTACTTATCGTCTTTTTGCCCCTTATCGGTAGTTCCGTAGCAGGTTTTTTCGGACGTTTTCTAGGATCAGAAGGAACCGCTATTATGACCACTACGTGCGTTTCATTCTCTTCGATCT